AGAAATGTGTTCGCTCAAGAAAGACTCCAGAAGATATTGATCGTAAATAAGAAGACTGTTTACGAAGAAACAGGAATAGATATTCGCATTCATATACATAAGAATTATGTAGGAACCAAAAGAATCTTTTCTTTCTTTTTGAAAAGACGTAAATGGATTTCTTTGAAGTAATGATACTATTCAAATTATGATATTCGTGGAAAAACAATCGCAATAAATGCAAAGAAGGAACATCTTTGATCCAGCATTTAAGGATTTGAACCAAGATTTCCAGATGGATGGGGTGGGGTATTAGTAGATCTGACACATAATTTAAATGCGATAATTTATCCTCTAAAAAGGGAAATACTGAATGAATAGATCGTAAATTCTGAGATTTTGGTATTCTTTTTTCTTCAAGGGAAGATACTAATCGCGACGAGAATGGAATTTCCAGAATGACTCCAAAACCTTCTGATACCATTTGAGAAGAAAAATGAGAAGAAAAAGAATTCTTGTGCCCCCAAAAATCATTTTCCTTTTGGTTATAATCATTCACCGAAGAAATCAAAGATTTCTGTTGATACATTCGAGTAATTAAACGTTTCACAAGTACTAAACTAGATTTATTGTCATAACCAATAATTTCCACAGGTTCGTAAAAAATAAAACTATTAAAGCTATGATAATGAGCAAGTGAGTAAATATACTCCTGAAGGAGTAGTGGATATAGGAAGTTTTGTTGCCGAAATCTATCTTTTTTCAATCTAAATATCCTTGTAATTCTGCCATTTAAATACATTTCTACTGTAACCAAAAAAGGGAGGCACTTCTTGTGTTATGAAATGATACATAGTGCAATATGGTCAGAACGGCGTATGCATATATTGTATGTAGTATATTGTTTCTCTTATACTAATATACTAAAATAGTATAACTTCTAACTAAAATAAACTATAATAATAATATTATTATTCTTCTTCTAATTATTTTTTATTTTCTATTATTAGAAGAGATAATTAGAATAATATAGTCTAGTATTATTCTATACTATGCACTGTCTATACTTTTACTTTCAATAATATAGAATATAGACTTTTTTTTATACATGTAAAAAACATAATGATAATCTAATAAAGTAAAAGATTATATAAAAGTAAGAACAAATAAAGAATATATACCCCGGAGACAGAGAGCCCAATCTACAGATCTTTTTTCTTTCCCTTTCTTTCTATCCAATTTTGGTTTCTTTTACTTGTTAATATAAGTAGAATAAAAATAAAAGAAATAAATAAAATAACAATAAGAAAAAGGAGTAAAAATCTTTTATTTTTGCAACCCAATCACTCTTTTGACTTTGGAAAAAAAAATACCTTTTTTATCACTATACTATTTCTTCTACACATCCGTCTTCAATCCACAATAAAGAATAATTAGGATTCATAAAAAAAAGAATCAATGGTCCACTCACAATTCACAAGAGAACCTTTTCCCACATCAGGCACTAATCTATTTTTAACGCATAATTAGTAATTTGATCGGGTAATCATTCAAATTAAGAAGGGAAGCTCGTTACTTTTTTGTCTTACTCGAATTAGAGCCATAAGGCTCTATCCATTTATTCACTAGACCAAAAATACTTTACCAATTGTTATCAAAAGAAAAACTCTCGTTCTATTTCTATTATGAGTACTATAAATCTTCTTTTTCTATGATTTTATTATTCTTTTTACGACATGCTTTTTTTTCCATTCATTACCTTTCAGGATCAGTCGCAGTCTTATAAACTCTACCAATAGTCTAGACGAATTCCTTCATCCAAATGTGTAAAAGATCATAGTCGCAATTAAAAGCCGAGTACTCTACCGTTGAGTTAGCAACCCGGATCAATATGAAATGTAGATATGATCAAAATAAAAAAATACAGCAAACTCATTCATTTTACTAAAGTGAAGGAAAGAGCCGATAGGGAATGGGGATAAAAAGATCTATTTATATACGATCAAATTATATTTGTTTGATACGCCATTGTCAATATGAATGGACTTTGAGCGGAAAAAAAATAAGGAAAAGGTAAAGATAGCAAAAATAGCGGCTTTATTTAATCAAAAAAAGAAAGGTACAATACAAATACAAGAAGAAAGATTACCCCCCTTGTTTGGGGGGTTCCACAAAAAGAAGAAAGAAAAAAAAGAATAAAATAAGTATGAATAGAACAAGAAAAGAAAAAACTTTGAATAAAGATTTACACAAAGATAGGTACTAGTTACCCTATCCTTTTTTTATTCATGATTCTTGTTTTTCCTTTCTTTTTTTATCAAAAGAAACTCGAAATTCTTTAAAGAATTCTGCCTTCCTTAAAATATCATAAACAGTTCCTGTGGGTTGAGCACCTTTTTCAAGGAAATATAAAATAGCAGGAACATTTGAATAAGTTTGATTATTTATCGGATCATAAAAACCCACTTTTCGAAGATCTCTTCCTTCTCTTCGGGATCGAACATCAATTGCAACGATTCGATAGATGGCTCATTGGGATAGATGTAGATAAAAGATGCCCCCCTAGAAACGTATAGGAGGTTTTCTCCTCATACGGCTCAAGAAAAAATGATTATAATTTCTAGAATTTCTCTTTCTATCTATCTATTATCTATATAGATAGATAGAAAGATCCATAAAGAATTAGACTGTAATTTGAGCCTTTTTTTCCTTCTTTACAGAAAAAGAAATTTCATTTGTACTCCTAACTCAAGTTGGGTAGTTTTGAAAGAGTTCAAAAGGAAATCCTTAGAATTTCTTGAGCTGTCTCTAACTTCTTTTTTTGTCTCCTTTCGTATATATATTTTTTTTACTCATTCTGATCCAATTGTTGAGACAAGTGAAAATAGTGTTTCCTTGTTCCGGAATTTGTTGTCTTTGCTTTGCGCTTTGTGAAATCATTGGGTTTAGACATTACTTCGGTGATCCTTACTCCTTTTCAAAAAAGCAGCAACATACCTTTTGTTTTTTGTTCTTTCTATGGAAAGAAAATGAAAAAATCATACGAAAGATTGATTCCTTTGTGATACACTCTTGATTGAAACAGTTTTAAAATTTCGACAAATTTGATTTTTTCATTTCAAACTTGTTCATTTTTGAACCTCTCCATTTATCTATATTTAGATATTGATGATATATTTACAAAGTTGGTCTAACTTATTGATTGTCACTAACCCTAGATTATTCCCCCGATAAATGAATTAATCATTTTTGCTCGAGCTCCATCATATGCTATACCTTTAATATACCACTTTAATATATCCATTAGTATCTTTATTTAGTTATTTAGCAACCCAAGATAAATTAAATTAGGTTCCTAGCAGAACAAATTATGTCGAGAAAAGAGCATCTTCATTCGTATAGAAAGAGAAGATGGTGGATGTCAGAATCCACAGCCAATCATGTCCTTCAAGTCGCACGTTGCTTTCTACCACATCGTTTCAAACGAAGTTTTACCATAACATCCCTCTCATTTTATTTTAATTTGGAACCGTATGCAATTGATTCAATATGGAATCATGAATAGTCATTGGCTGAACCAATTGATACATAATAATCTACACTTATAGATAAGTGTTATCCGGAAAGGATTTCACTTAAAAATACCACATAATTTTCTTATATGAATAATATCACATGAAAAAAAAAAACAAATCAGTTTTAAGCAAACTTATTTACATCTTCAACAGATCTTTCGGGATTGTCCATAATAAACCTCTTTTTCTTAAAAAAGAAATTAGAAACCTCAAAAAAAGCCTTTGACTTTACTTTCATTCAAATGAAAAAAAAATACCCATGAATGGATAAAAGGTTTTAGCCACTTTAACTAAATACTAAATATTTCATTATTATTTCTATTTTCTTTATATTTTATACTCTTATGTAAAATATGTAATATATTCTAATTATAATATAATTTTATAATTATGAATATTTTTATAAATATTTTCTCATTTTTTCTTTATAAAATATGATTTTTCTAATATTATGATTTACTTATTATTTACCATCTCCAATTTAATCTTATTTTCATTTAATTGAAAATAGAGAGATAGTTTGAGAATAAAGTTTCTTTGTTTTCATTATTATGGAGTAGAAAAAATCTCGTGTAAGGTAAGATCAAAGAGAAAATAAGAATTCTCGGATTCTTATCTTTTCACATCCATCTACATCATATAAAAAAATAATCGTTAACAAAAGTAATCACAAATATTTATATTTAATATTTAAGAATATTATACTTTAGTAAAAAAAAAAGATATGATTCTAAGAATGATTCTTAGAATTCAGATTGGATAACATTGTATCCAACATTAAACAGAAAATTGTTGAATTAAATTTTAAATTTCAATAGAGAAGAATCTTTCGTTTCTAATGCAAACGATCTGGGACGGAAGGATTCGAACCTCCGAGTAACGGGACCAAAACCCGTTGCCTTACCGCTTGGCCACGCCCCATTTTGATTTGGTCTATTGGTCTAAGAAAAAATAAGATAAATATTGGTTATTCGTCAATAACCAATCCAAAAGAAATATAGGACATGTTGTCGCTAGGATTCAACACAATAGATATAGAATCAAAAAGATTAATTGATCATTACTTAGAATTCAATTAAGATATTGTATGAAAATAGAATTCCTTGTATTCTTATTTGATTGGAGAATGTAAGTAAGGATTCTTGATTGGGGAGAAGTCAAAGAAAAATAAGAATTTTTTTCTTTTATCTGCATCTGCCTTTTTATTTGAAAATTTTCCTCAGAAAAACAACTCAATCCAATCTGATAATTTATTATCATTTCAATTTAATTTGAATCTTTAAGAACAAGAAAAGAATATTTGTTATGTTTAATATCTTTAGTTTAATCTGTATCTGTCTTAATTATACCCTTTATTCGAGTAGTTTTTTCTTCGCCAAATTGCCTGAGGCTTATGCTTTTTTCAATCCAATTGTAGACGTTATGCCGGTTATCCCTTTACTCTTTTTTCTATTAGCCTTTGTTTGGCAAGCTGCTGTAAGTTTTCGATAAAAATGAAATCTCTATTCAATTCATAATTTCTTCGATAAAAAAAAGATGATATTTTTATTCTGAAAATCAATAAGATCATAAATAAGATTCAAATAAGTCTGGACATTAGGAACCCTCGATTCAAAAAGTGAAATTATGGTATTTTATATTGAAATTTAATTTGAATAAGGGAAGGGGGTGATGATCTTTATCTTTAATCAGCTAATCAGCTTATTTCTTCTTTTGTTCTGACCTTTCCTTTATAAAATCCCATACAATACCTAATTATAGATATGGATATGACAAGAAATTTTTGATAACGAAAAAATACGAATCTTATTACATTAGAAAGAAATTCGTGAAAAGAAATTTCAAAAAAACTTCCTTTTTTTTTTCATCTTTAGAGCGTCATATCAAAATAGTGTCTAGTGTGTGTCGTAAAATAGGTGATCTATTTCCTTAAAAAAAATGATCTTATCTTATCTTGGAGATTTGTAATGCTTACTCTTAAACTATCCGTTTACACAGTAGTAATATTCTTTGTTTCTCTCTTCATCTTCGGATTCTTATCTAATGATCCGGGGCGTAATCCCGGGCGTGAAGAATAAAAAAAGATATGAGATTTGTTTTTACTTTTTCCTTAATTTTTTCATAGGTAAATGTATAAAGAAATGGAATAGATACTAGATAAAGATAAAAGATTCATAAAAGAAAATAATCGAAATTTATTTCAATTCTAAAATCTCAAGTGATCAGGGGGGTCGGAGAGAGAGGGATTCGAACCCTCGGTACGAATAATTCGTACAACGGATTAGCAATCCGACGCTTTAGTCCACTCAGCCATCTCTCCCCATTCAAAATTGAAAATTTATCTTTCACATGTGAAGTCAAGATTTAGAACAATTTTTATTTTCCTTCAATGATTCGAAACAGATCTATCCAATAGAAAGAATACCTTACTTCTTTTATTTTGTACAAAAGGTTCATTTCCCCGGCCTGGTTAACTGGTTAAGTATAAGTACTGGCCGGGCCAGTACTTCTTTTGTTCCGACGAATAAAAATTGTTATTGAAACAAGAAGAGTAATTTTTATTCCCATTTCTAATTATTAGAAATTATATAAGATTCTAATAGATAGATTATTTTAGAAATTCTTTAAAAAATTATCTAGATCTATATTAATGATTAATATAGAATATATAGAATATTCTATATTGAAATTGAAATATTAGAGATTATATATCTATTCTTAGTATATTTTAGTATATTTTTTAGTATATTATATTAGTATATTATAATATATTAGAATACCTTATATAGTAATTCTAGTAAATTAGAGTATAAATTCTAATATTTAGTCTTTATAGTAAAAGTATTCTACTTTAATAGTATTATAGTATCTAGTAATATAGTACTAATCGTTGTCTTTATTTTATTATTCTTAAGTATAAAATTCGGAAATTCATTAATGAAAAACGAATTTCATTATAAATGAAAGTTGAAGTTCAGTATTATATTCATCTTAATAATTCACTTAAGAAGTCTTAATAAGAAAGAAGTATTAATAAAGAAATAAAATATATCTTATAATATCTTATAAGATATATAATATCATAATATCAAATAGAAAACACATATTTATAAAATGAGACTGTAAATCATTTACTTGTTCAAAGCAAAGTACAAGCTTGAAAGTTTGAGGCCCAATTTACCCGAATTCAGAAAATATGGTGGTTCAAGTGAAGGGAGGTTTCTAAAAAAAAAAAAAAATACTTATAACTTTAGTACACTATTAGTACACTATTTAAATTTGACTAAACTTTTTACTATATCAATCACCTATTTTTTTTTTCAAGTTTTCAATTCCGCGCCGCAGTGGAGAAAAATACGTGTTAATGCTAGAATTTTCATGATTCTGATGCTATCTTGACTGCGTCTGATTACTTTGTTGGACAAATGGTCCATTCATATTCAATAATGAATATGTAGCGGGTATAGTTTAGTGGTAAAAGTGTGATTCGTTCTATTAACAACTTCAATAGTTAAGGGGTCTTTCCATTTTTTTTCATATTTCATATTCCGATCAAAAACTTTATTTCTTAAAAAGATTTAATTCTTTAACCCTCAATAGGACATTTGAGGAAAGAATATACATTCTCACGATTTCTATCCAAAAGGCAATCATAATTTTAATAAAAAAATTGGATTATGGAGTCGAGAAGCATAATTTTTTTGATTGGTTCAATTCTTCCAATTGAATGAGTATGAATAAAGGATCTATGGATGATAGTACAAAACTTTCAATCGTAACTAAATCTTCAATTTTTGCGCTAAAAAAGGGGGAGATTGAAGCCAAATAGCTAGAAAATGATGGTTTTGGTTTACTAGAACCCTCGGCTTCTTGTTTCAGCTCGGTAGAAACAAAATTATTTTCCTTAGGATTCCGCGAGTAGAAAAGAAATAGGGAACGAAGTAAC